TTTGGCTAATAGGTACTGTAACTGGTATTCCTGTGATCGGGTTACTAGGTATTTTCTTTTATGGTTCATATTCAGGATTGGGTTCATCCCTGTAGTAATCGGATGAACTGAGTTGTAGACATGAAAGCGTAAGAACTCACCAGTCCCCTTCTTTCTTTGTCTGATTCGAAGGGAACGATCCTGGTGAGTTCTTAATAATCAAAACCTTTTATTCAGATAATGAACAAAACAAATGGATCCCCTTTTCCTTTCCAATGTTTCCTAAAACCCCATTTGTTTTTTCTGATGATGTTTTGAAAAATGAACTTAATTGTTTAATTCCGACCATCTGGCCTAGGTAGTATCTATCTTTCTAAGTTCATTGACTAAGTTCTATAAAATCTAAAATGACCTCTCTTTTTTGTTTGCCCACTACTTTATTATACATTATACATAAAGTACTAAGTACCAAAAAAATTATGAGAAACCTGAAAAAATAGAAACTAAGGATAGGAATCTTTGAGAAACTGGTATGAAGACTCATTATTATTTGGACACAAGAAGGGAAATTTTCTTCATCCCTTTCTTGTGTCCAAGACTAGGAAGACTAATAATGCCCCGAAAAAATACGGTTCTTTTTACTAACTTGATGTTGAAAAATTTTCGGATCTAGAAATTCATTTCAGATAATTGAACCTTCTCAAACTGTTTCTTTTTAAGAACCAAAAAGATTTGTGCCAAAATAACAGATGCCAAGAAGAACAAAAGTCCTTGGACACGTAATGGATCTTGAAGTACTATTTCTGCATCTCCCTGACTAAATCCACCCACATTAGGATTACTTGTTAATGGTTGATCAAGTTTGATAGATTCACCCTCTGAAACAAGAAGTTCTGGCCCTGGAGGGATAATATCAACCACTTGACGTCCATCCGATGGATCCACTATGGTTATTTCGTATCCCCCCTTTTCTTTTCGTATAATTTTGTTTACGATACCTGCTGCTGTAGCATTATAAACTGTATTATTACTCTTGCTTCCGTCGGGATAAATCTGTCCCCGTCCCCTGTTCCCGCCTACATATATGGGATATTTTAAGAAGTGAACATCCTTTTTACTAGCGGGGTCGGGAGAAAGAATAGGAAAGGTTATTTCACTATATTTCTGACCAGGAACAGGACCTATCACAATAATATTTTTTTTTGTGGGGCGATAGCTCTGAAAAGACAGATTGCCTATCCTTTCTTTCATCTCGGGAGAAATACGGTCGGGAGGAGCTAATTCAAATCCCTCGGGTAAAATAAGAACAGCCCCCACATTCAAACCCCCCTTTTTACCATTAGCAAGAACTTGTTTTAGTTGCATATCATACGGAATTCGAACAACTGCTTCAAATACAGTATCGGGTAGTACCGTTTGGGGAACCTCAATATCCACGGGCTTATTAGCTAAATGGCAATTGGCACATACAATACGCCCAGTCGCTTCTCTTGGATTTTCATAACCCTGTTGTGCAAAAATGGGATATGCATTTGAAATGTATGTCCGAGTTATTATATATATCATGAGCGATACGGAAATGAATCGAGTAATCTGTTCCTTTGTCCAAGAAAAGGTATTTCTAGTTTGCATGGTCCAATCATTGAGCCCAAAATTTCTACAATAAATTAGGTAGGTTGCTAGTATAGTTCCCTATCCACGATTCTGCTATGTACGGAAATAAGTTTACTCGAATATAAGAGAAATCCTCTGGAGAAATAGAAAGAGTAAGTACTTTTTTGAACGCTTTCTTTATGTACTTCTTTATGTACAAAGTAACAAACATTATAATCGGATTAATAATTAATATCAGTGAATCATTTTTCAGTCATTCATTGAATGATAAATCACTACAAGTGATGGAGATACACGATTTAAATAATGGAAGATCCAATATTTGAAAATTGTATCTAAAATGACTGGAAAAGTGGAAACAAGACCAGATATAATTTGATCGTTATGAGCAAATCCAAAATCTTTGTAGATAGAGCTAAGCATTAGTTCCCAACCATGGGGCGAATGGAATCCAATACACAAATCCGTTAATAAAAGAATACAAAAAGCTTTGATCGTGTCGCTTACGTTATATAAGAATTCCTGAACCCAAGAGTTAAGAATAACAAGTTCTTCATTACCCAGAATAGAATAACCGCTTAGAATAATGAAACATATTATATTTGTCGAGAAGTGTAAAATCATATCGATACGATCTTCATTGTGCATCTTGATCAATTGGATTGTTTCTTTGTGTATTCCTATACTAAGCTTTTGTAGATGTGGCTCCGGATATTCCTTTATCATTTCGTTCAACAGGAAGAGTTCCTCAAATTCTATGAATTGTTCTAGAATACTATTTTCTTGAATGATATTAAAGAAAGTTTCGGGTTGCCTAGTATTCCACCAATTAGTAACCCAGGATTCTAGACTTTTATGAAATAAAAGAGAGATACACCCAGGCAAAAATACTATAGATGCAAGATAGAGAAGGGGAATGAATGCTTTCTTTTTTTCCATTTTTTTCATCTGTGAATTCTTAATGAACCCACCTCGTTTGTAAACTCTATGCGATCCAATATTTCTATCAAGCAATGAGTTCTATTACAAGGTATCTTTCCTTTGAATCTATTCACTGTTTTTTATTTGTGATGTATTGGTTATGGTTAGTCCTTGAATATATAAAGAATATCCAAATAGAATAAGAGTCCGTCTCAAATTCGAATGAAGAAAAAAAAAAATAAGATTTTTTTTGACTGATATCTCAATTGAGAAAATTCGCAGCAATTGTATTGTGTCCTTTCGATGAATGTCCCAAAGAGGCCCTTTCAAGTAATGCCGTATTTCGAGACGAGCTAACTCCCTTATTTATCAAAATATAAAAAAATTGGACCTAATCCCGAAATGGGATATAGGAGATGCCGCTAGTATTTTTTTTATTTTTTACCTCCTGATGAGAAATAATTTTCAGTTCATTTCAAAATACTTCAATCGGTACACGCAAGAAATAGGCTAATTCCGCAGCTTTTTGTTCAATTTCTCGTGGAGTCAAATTCTCATCAGTACGAGTCAAGGGAATAGCTCCCTGGCCTCGGATGTCCATATAAAGGACACGCCGGGCATAAATACCCTCTTTAACTTCTATTCTGATGGACTGAACATCTTTCATAAGGAATCGAAGGAAGATGCGACGATTTTGTCCAGGAAATCCCCAACGAAAAATACATACAATTCCTTCCTTTCTATCGAATCGATCATAACCACTACCTACATTCCAGGAGATTGTGCACCACAAATAGGAACTAATAAAGAGACCTGCGATGCCATAGAAAGACATGACGAGCCCTTGTGGAAAAAAAATGATTTGCTGAGACGGAAATAAAGATATCAAATTCCTACCAAGATAACTGGACGTTCCAACCAACAAGAATCCTAATGAACCTAAAAAAAGGATAAAGGCCCAGCAGAAATTACTTGTTTTTCGAGACCCCGTTATAAGTTCTATCCATATATGTTCTGATCGCCAACTCATACTAGATCCGGTTGCATTTTATTGAAATTGAGAGAATAACCCCCAAAAAATTTGACTTTACTCTTTTTTTTTCGAAGTAACTCTCATCAACTAGCACTATTCTGATGGGAACCTTTAGGCATAATTCATCGAATTGGCTAGATGTAAAATACTAGTATCCCCTTTATATGATCTCCTATAGATAGAGATAGTGACATGCATTTCATTGACTTTACATTTCAGAGATCTGCGGATCCTGATCTATTTTAAAATAGCTATAATTATTTTAAACATATAACATAGTCCACATGCATAAGAGCTCTTTCATTTACATTTAATTCATGTTCGGAAGAAGGCACATCTTATACGATATTCTACTAAATGGATATCCATTTTATGATCCATGTCTAATCTACGTCTTGAAAAAAATGGCTGAGATTGGGTCGCATCGGGTTTAAAAAATCTTGTTTCTTTGAACATGAAGAGATAAAGAAGCCATTGCAATTGCCGGAAATACTAGACCCACTAAAGGCACAAAAATAGATGGTAAGTTGAGAGTTGTCATAGAATGGGTACCTCGGTTTAATATTTGTACCTGTTATTCTTAATATTATATATTTTTAAATCTATTTTAAAATTCGTTATTAATTTTAAGTCGTATATAATTATACTATAAATGAGTATATAATAAGTGCAAGGAATGTAGAACTAAAAACATGTACTTATTACTTTAATTTTTCTACATGGAATATATGTCTGATAAACTAACAGCTTGTTCGCCACAAAAAAATAATTGACCTTAAAGGTCTACTTGATTCCATTTTTATTCGAAGGAAAGAAAGCGTGGAGCTGAAATAACTCATTCAGAACGCCTTTTAAAAGATTACGTGGTACGATTGTATCGAATAAGCCCTTATGGAATAAATATTCAGCCGCTTGTGAACCTTCAGGTACTGTCTTATTCAATGTTTGTTCAATTACCCGTTTACCCGCAAATGCAATGTAGGCATTGGGTTCAGCAATAATGATATCCCCCAACATACCAAAACTAGCCGTCACCCCACCAGTAGTAGGAGATGTAAGGATTGATATATAGAATAACTTTTTATTTGATTGATAATCATATAAAGCCGAAGATATTTTAGCCATTTGCATCAAACTCAAACTTCCTTCTTGCATCCGTGCGCCTCCGGAAGCACATACTAGAATAAGAGGTAGAAATTTATTGGTAGCATACTCGACCAACCGGGTGATTTTCTCGCCTACTACGGATCCCATACTACCCCCCATAAACTGAAAATCCATAACCCCAATTGCTATAGGAATACCGTTTAGTTGACCTGTGCCTGTTTGAACAGCCTCAGTTAATCCTGTCTTTCTTTGATAAGAATCAATGCGCTCTTTATAAGGTTCCTCCTCTGAATGAAATTCAATGGGATCAAGAGAGACCATGTCTTCATCCAAAGGATCCCAAGTA